TAGAATTCGAATGAAAACCACCCGATTGTAGGCAAGAATTTTCGATTTTGTGAGGATCAATCAAATAAGGTTTTCGTTAGAAAAAGATTCTATAAAAGCAATGATAAATAGATACTAATAGAGCAAGAAAAGAAGGAAATAAAAAAAACATAGTATAGAAAAGATATCCAAAATTATATAGAAATCACTATCCTACTCTTAGTTTTTATTTCCTTAATTTAATTCCTTAATTTAATTTAATTTCGTTTGATTAGGGCAAAGTTCCTTAAAAACCTCTGCCTTTTTTAAAATATCCTGAACAGTTCCTGTAGGCTGAGCGCCTTTTTCAAGGAAATAGAGAATAGCGGGAACGTTTAAATAAGTTTGATTCTTGATCGGATCATAAAAACCCACTTTCCGAAGATCTCTTCCTTGTCTTCGGGATCGAACATCAATTGCAACGATTCGATAGACGGCTCATCGGGATAGATGTAGATGAAAAAGAACCCCCCCCCCTAGAACCGTATAGGAAGTTTTCTCCTCGTACGGCTCGAGAAAAAATGATTTGAAGTTTTGTCTATGGATAAAATTATAATAAATAGTAAAGGAATCCGTAAAAGAAATTAGCCTATAATTTAACTCATAGTCATTTTTATTTAACTTCCTTCCTGAAAACTAAAAAATCATTTGTACTCATAACTCAAGTTCAATAATTATCAAATATATTAAATAAAATTAAGATATTTTTTTATTGAGTGGTCTTTAACCCCCCTTTTGTCTCGTTGAAAATCTATTTGGATTCTTTATTCGGATCTGTGAGACAATTGAAGCGGTGTTTCCTTGTTCTGGGATCCTTTATCTTTGTTTTAAATCATTGGGTTTAGACATTACTTCGGTGCTTCTTAATCCTTTCAAAATGGTAGCAACATACCCCTTTTGTGATTTCTTTCTAGAATCATACCGACGGTTGATTCGTGCGCGATACACTGTGGATCGAAAAAGTTTTGCGGTTCCAACAATTTTTTTTGAATTGAAAATTTGCTCGAATCGGATCCTTTCGATTTCTATATCGAAGATATACTTACGAAGTTGTTCCAATTTATTGATTGGCATTAACCCTAGATCGTTGCCCCTGAGAAATTAATCAATACTTTCTACTCGAGCTCCATCATGAACTATTTACATTACAACCCAATAAAAAAAGAAGGGTTCTAGTAGAATAGAACAAACGACGTCGAGCCAAGAGCACCTTCATTCCTATATAAAATAAAATGGTGGATGTAAGAATAAAAATCCACACCAGATCGTGTCCTTCAAGTCGCACGTTGCTTTCTACCACATCGTTTTAAACGAAGTTTTACCATAACATTCCTCTAATTTGGAACCAGTATGGAATTGATTCAATTATGGAATCATGAATAGTCATTGGTTCAGTCGGTACAGAGACATAGTCATTTATATTTTTTCTTAGCTACATAGCTAATAAATATTTTTTCTGAAGAAATCTTAGCAAGACCCGGGCTTTTTTTGTATGAACGGAAATTTTTTCTATAAATCTATATCTCAAAAAAATATCTAACAGAAATATCCAGAAATATAAATATAGAAATAACATAACTAACAGAAATAACACGAATAAATAAATTCTATTTGACTCTGCCTGTTCAAGTGACTCAATAAGATAGACTGACCCATTTCCAGCTTCTCAAAGATTCAACCCATAAGGAATCATTACAAATCTTGATAATTGAAAAAGTTTACTACTTCGACATCATTATTTGAGTCAAGTTTTACTTTTACAGTAAAGCCTACATTTGATTATCATAAGAAATAAGAATCTCTGTTTCTTTTCGAATAGAATTGTCAATGATTTAAAGCAAATAAGCTAAATAGATCGAACAATAAAAAGAAATCTCATTGTTAAATATTTAAATTTGAATATTTTAGGGATGCAAATTCTTTTTCACAAAAATAGAAAGACTATTGTCACTGAAATAGAATAAAAATACATACCCATAGGCTAAGCACTTCCTCGTTTTATATGTATTTTCATATTTTGTTTAACCTGAGGTTAAGTAATCTTTCTGCAACTGTGATCTATGTCCCATCTTATCTTTATCTGGATCACAAAAGGATTCAGTTACATTTGCATGTCATTTGAACTCGATTTAGTTCAGTTTGTGAAAAACTGAGATATGATTCCGAAAAGAATCATTCAAAATCAAAAAAGAAAGAAGAATAATATTCTATCCAATATTAGACCTTGAAACAGAACCTTGTTGAACAAAAAAGATGTATTCGGATACAATGGATATGCTCTGGGACGGAAGGATTCGAACCTCCGAATAGCGGGACCAAAACCCGTTGCCTTACCACTTGGCTACGCCCCATTTATATTTTTATTGGACACTAATACTAATAAAGAATAATATTGGTATTAAGTGTTCGTCAATTCCAGCCCAACTATCTATAGAAAATCTTTCTTCTTTATTCTTCTTTATAGAATATATTATAGATTCGTGCTAGGGTTTTGACATGTGTATATCTAGAATTCAACTGAATTTATTGATCATTACATACAATTCAATTAAGATATTGTATGAAAGTATGATTTCTTCTATTCTCCTTTGAGAATTGGAGTATTTTTGATTGAGCGGAAAAAGAAGGAGTTTTTTGTCTACCTTACTTTCTTCATTTTTCCTTATATAAATAACTCAATCAAAATGCAATTATCTCGACGAACAAAATGTCTGTTATGCTTAATATCTTTAGTTTGATCTGTCTTAATTCTGCCCTTTATCCGAGTAGTCTTTTCTTCGCCAAATTGCCCGAAGCCTATGCTTTTTTGAATCCAATCGTAGATGTTATGCCAGTCATACCCCTGTTCTTTTTTCTTTTAGCCTTTGTTTGGCAAGCTGCTGTAAGTTTTCGATAAGATCTTGAATACTATCCTAGAAAATTCATGATTTATTCGAGAAAAATTATAACAATTGATAAGATCAAATAAGTCTGGGAGTATGAACCTTCAATTCAAACATTGAAATTCTTGGCTAGCCGCAATAAATTTGGCTCGCCCCATTTCCCGATTCTAATCCTTTTTCCGGCGAAAGACCTTATTAGGTTAGGGTCCCTTAGAATATCTAATTGTGGGTATGAAAGTGATTTGTGATAATCAAAGACTCTTATTACAAATTTAAACTTCAGTTGAATTTCTGAACATTCTTTTCTATTTCTAGAATTCATTTCTTGGTGTCAAAATAGGATATGTGATATAAAAATGGAGGATCTATTATCTTTTCTCGTTTTTCTTTTTCAAAAAATGATCTTGGAGGTTGTGTAATGCTTACTCTCAAACTTTTCGTTTACACAGTAGTAATATTCTTTGTTTCTCTCTTCATCTTTGGATTCCTATCCAATGATCCAGGACGTAATCCTGGACGTGAAGAATAAAATAAAAATTTCGTTTTTCTTGCTTGATTTACAATTTTCTTAAGATTTTATTTTATATATTCATATTCCATACGTTTAACTAGTAAAAAAATCAAAAGGGGTTTGCGAAATTTGAAAGAAAAAAATAGAAAGTCATCAACGGAAACGGAAAGAGAGGGATTCGAACCCTCGGTACGAATAACTCGTACAACGGATTAGCAATCCGCCGCTTTCGTCCACTCAGCCATCTCTCCCAATTGAAAAAGATAATTACTATGTTACATTACATATCAAGTAAGGATTAACGAAAGTATTTCTTTCACAGTCTTTATCGTTATTATATAATTAGCAATTCCATTTAGATGCTCGAAAGATCCAAATAGAAAGATAAATAAAGAAGACCTTCTTGCTTTTATTTTGTTCGAAGTGCCTTTTGGGCCTGGCCCGGTCAATACCCAGCCGGGCCTTTTTTTGTTCCAACGAATTCCATATATTTATAGGTATAGGAAACATACTCTAAAAAAGATACCCAATTTGGTATCTGTGTAAGAATTTCCATTGTGGGGTTTACATATACTTATCGTTTTTGTTATAATGGAAATTGAAAGGATTAAGAATCAATTAAGTATGTTTTGTAGTTTCTTATGTCATTAGGCAAACCCAATTTTAGATTCAAATCCAAGAATCATTCAGGAATTCTCAGTCAACGAATAGTTAATGGTTCCCATTTGTCATAAATTTTGGCTTTTTTGAATGAAAATATACATTTGATTTTTCAATAGAAAAGTGAGGGGAAGTTTTTCGACATTGTATGTTTTGAGATACTATACAATCAATCGAAGGGGTGGTCAAACAAAAGGGGAAAAGGGTTTCTTTTAGAATTTTTATAAATTTAGAAAAAAAAGGATGAAATTAAAAAAGGGATGCAAGTACAATAAACTAAAGTTTAGTAATCCAACCCAGAAAATTTTATCTTATTGTGTATCGTTTTGGCGGCATGGCCGAGTGGTAAGGCGGGGGACTGCAAATCCTTTTTCCCCAGTTCAAATCCGGGTGCCGCCTCATCAACAAACGAATCAAAATGGATTATCTGCTGATATAAATCACCCAAATTTTACCCAACAGAACAGAATAAGGCGATTGTTGATACTTGGTTGATTCTAAACATCTGTTCTGGGGATTTTGTAAAAGATTGGAAATCTTTCAATCTAAAATTCAAAGAAAGATTATATTATAATGGTCGAAGCAAGACTTCCCGATTCCCTTCTACTGCTAATGTAATGTCTACTGATTGGGTCTTGAATTTCATTGGTATAGCCGGCGGCTAACTAGTTGTGGAAAGTCCTTTATGTAATCTACATATATAGACTCGCGAGAATCTCTGAGTGTTCAGGCATTCAATCACTATTAGATTGAGATTGGATGGATAATTTACTTTTTATAGAAAAAGTGAAAAAAAATTATTATTTTTTTTGAAACCCCTCGTCAAGAGTATAATATACTATCTCCCAACTGCTTCAGAGAGACAATCGGGAAAGGAAAGGGTACGGATTAGATCAAATAGGAAATAAAAGTATGTAATAGATAGCAATTGATCTATTTGTACTTTGAAGGGCAACAAAGAATGGGCCCTCTTTTTTTATTACTATATGTTCCATTAGTAACATTCCTTTGTAGCGTCATTGTGTATTTTAGTTGTGTTTAGTCTTTCCCGATTAGAAATCATATAGGAATTTTTTAGAAATGGATTTATTTGATTGGTTCATCAATAGTGTTCGGCCAGAATCCCTTTTTGACTCTGGACCATGGATTCTACTATTATTAGTGAGCAATACAATAATGGAATATTTCTATCATAAAGATAAGGGACATAATTGACATGGATATAGTAAGTCTCGCTTGGGCTGCTTTAATGGTAGTCTTTACATTTTCCCTTTCACTCGTAGTATGGGGAAGAAGTGGACTTTAGAAGCACTACTAATTTAGTTTAGGAATGAAACGGTATCAATTGTTTTATAGATCGTTCTGCAACGCATTTTTTATTTTTTATTTGAATTGAAATAATTTTCAAATCAAAATTTATTCATTTCGAAATTCCATTGGATTCTAGTGGAGAAATGTATTATATAACAGTAAAACAATTATTTCAGAAAGAAATAGAATTGGGTCCTACGTTAATTCCATATATGGATTAATCACTACATATATTGAAGATAGAAGCTAATATAGTATACCAACTTTATTAGAAAGTAAAGTACAACTTTATACACTACTATAAACACTAATAGAGAGTATGGTAAGAAATTTCTTTCTTACCATACTCTCGGATCTCATAGAATACCGCTCATTATAGCCCGTTGATTTCATTTAAGACGCAAAAAAATAATTCTTTTGATTTGATTTCTTCAACTATTGATAAGAACTCAGAAGTCAAGTTTCATTTCAAGTAATTAATTATTTTGACTGACTGTTTTTACGTAAATGATAAGTAGAAAAGCAGTAGGAACTAAAATGAACAGTGCAGTAGCAATAAATGCAAGAATATTTACTTCCATAATCTCAATCTCATCGTTTTTTTATTTCACAATAACTCGGGATTTAATCCCATAGAGATGATAAATCTTTCACCTGTCAATTCAATGAATGCATTACCTATCGATGATCTTGAATCGGATCAATATCATGAATAACAATATCTGAGCTATTAAATTAATTCGTCGTCAAGAATTGAATAGTATAACATACGAAGATCTTTTATCCATACCGAATCCAAGATTGGATTCCCGGACCAATCAAAAATTCCTTTATTTATCCTTCTTTTCTGTTCTTTCTTTTCTATAACCTACCTTAGGTCTTCCGTATAGAACCATCAAATGAAGTATCCTCGTCCGTTTCCATTAACTACAAAACGCCAACAAAAAATATAAGCGAAGTGGAAAAAGAGAGGAATTAGGTTGTAAATTTGAATGATCCAATTTTCTTTGGAAGACAAAGAAGTATGAGAAAGATGAGTCGCGGGAGAAAAGATGGAATATTCTATCAACTTCACTATTTTAGTTATTTTCATTTTATTTTAGTTTAGGGTTTGTTCTTTCTTCGACAGAATCCTGAAAAAAAGAGGGGAAACCCCTTCGGAATTAAATTATGATCTCTGTCCCTTCTTTCATTTCACATAAAATGGAGAGGTGAATTGATGTACTTATTGGATCCGTCGGGACTGACGGGGCTCGAACCCGCAACGTCCGCCTTGACAGGGCGGTGCTCTTGCCTATTGAACTACAATCCCAGGGAAATAAGAAGAGATCTAACAGAAAATTTGGATTCTTTTTTATTCTCTCTTATCAGGTATTTCTTAAGAACAAGAGGGTTCTACCATCTGATAGTAGATTGGCGAATTTTTGGGCCGAGCTGGATTTGAACCAGCGTAGACATATTGTCAACGAATTTACAGTCCGTCCCCATTAACCACTCGGGCATCGACCCAACGCCTAATTAGACGTTCCATAATCAACTTCCTTTCGTCTCCCAGGCGGACTTGACAAATACATTTCACTTTTGATAAAATCCTACTCCTACGGTCTTGGTATACCCCTAGAGGGACTTGAACCCTCGTTTTCTCCGTGAAAGAGAGAGGTCGTAACCACTGGACCATAGGGGCACCAATGGACCATAGGGGCCTATGGCCACCTTTAGGAAATCAAAAAGCACTACACAATACAAATACAATAGGGAATAAGGCCTAAGGCCACCTTAACTTAATATAAATCAGCCGAGGACACCTTTAGAAGATGAATAGGATATGAATCAAACCGAAAAACTCGTTAACTTTTCTGGGGGTTAATGGTAATCAAACTTTACCATTAAACTATACAATCTTTCAACTTTATTTCATTAGTCTTTCTCGTCTTTATCTCTCTCATTCAGAAAGAGTTTTGCATTGGATCCAAGAGACGGTACCTCTGAATCAGCAGAGCAGGAGATGCAAAAAAAAATGATTTACCAAAGTCTGATTTGGGAATTATATTGAGCCCTAAATCATATCAAAGTCATATCAAATTATATATATATATAAATAATACTGTCAACTGTCAA